TGACGACTCCAACCGGTTCTATAATTTTTTTCTATCTATTTATATGATAGAAAAAAAAAGAATGAAATATTCATTGATCAAAACATTCACTCCATCATAGTCCGATAAATCTTTTTATTTTGAAGAATTTTTTAATCGGATTAAGAATAAAGATAGAGTCCCATTTTACATGTCAATATCGACAACAAAGAAATTTATAGTAAGAGGAAAATCCGTCGATTTTAGAAATCGTGAGGGTTCAAGTCCCTCTATCCCCAAAAAGACCTGGTTGCCTCCCTAATTTTTTATCTTCTCATTTTGTTAGTGACTCAAAATTGTTTATAGTTCTTAGTCATTCTCACTCTACTATTTCATAAACCGATCTGAGCGGAAATTTTTTTTATTATCACATCATAAGCCTTATATGTGATATATATGATACGTGTACAAATGAGCATCTTTGAATAATGTAATAAAATTAAATAATTAACAATCCATATCATTATTTGTATTATTTGTACTGTATTGAAACTTACAAAGTTTTCTTTTTGAAAATACAAGAAATTCTACCAGGGCCTGGATATTACTTTGTAATATCTTTTCATTTTTTTAATTGACATAGACCCAAGTCCTATATTAAAATAAAATGAGGATGATGCGTCGTGAATGGTCGGGATAGCTCAGCTGGTAGAGCAGAGGACTGAAAATCCTCGTGTCACCAGTTCAAATCTGGTTCCTGGCACATGAGTAATTTGTATGAGTATATATTTTACAAATTAATTGATATGGGTCGACATACATATTCAGTGTTCTAGTTATAGATCATGATACATACTTATTCATCTAAGTGTCGGAGCCCCTTATTAATTAAGTTTTATGTATCTAAAACGGGTAAAAGAAAAGATGGATATTGTGTATTTTTTGTATTTCAAAGTATACAAAAGAAACGAATTAAATTTTGTTTCTTCTTATCTTTTTTATTTGTTCGTGCCTCCGCCAGTAAAAAACAATGTTACGACTTCATACATAGCCGAAAGTGTAAATTTCAATTGTTTAGTTGGTTTAGTTGAAAGACCAAAAAGCAGAGTCTAGGTGAGGGGCGTGAATAGCCAAGATTGATCTTAGATACAGTACAAATAGAATATTATTTTATTCTATTTTTCATATTCTATTTCTTTATTTCTTCCTATGTTACTTTCTAGAGCCCTTCTAAGTGATGTGCGCGGTACATAGTTCATGATGTGGAACTGTTTTAATTTCATCCTATTGGCTCGGCTCATCCAAAAAAGTATCTTCAAAATTTGATAATTTCAATGAACCCTCTAATTTTTTTTTAGCCCACCTAATGAATGAAACGTCAATTACTCTGTTTGGTCTATAAGAGAACGTCCAAATATTCTTTTAATACCTGGAGTTGGAGAAATGAATATTTGTTTCTGATTATTCAATGAGCATCTTGTATTTCATAAAAATTGGGTGCAATATAATCCTTACGTAAAGGCCAGCCTATCCAACTTTCAGGCATTAAGATACGTTTCAGGCGTGGATGATTATCATAAAATATTCCCAGCATATCATAAGATTCTCTTTCTTGAAAATCTGCGCTTTTCCAAACCCAGAAAACAGATGGAATTCTAGGATTACTCCTTGGGGCAAATACTTTTATGCATACCTCTTCCGGTTGATCTATACCATACTCTATTCTGGTAAGATGGTAGACACTAGCTAAGAGCCCGCCTGGTGCTACATCATAAGCACATTGTGAACGTAAATAATTGTAACCATATACATATAAAATGACGGCAATCGAATGCCAGTCCTCGGGCTTTATTTGTAAAGTTTCTATTCCTTGGTAATCGAAACCCAAAGATCTATGAACTAACCCGTGTTTGACTAACCAAGCAGACAAACGACCCTGCATCTTTTTTATCTCTCCCAGATTGTTATTTGTATTAAGTATTTTACATTTACAATGAAATTTATGAAGATTGACTCGCTCTTTATTAGTCTGTACATTTGTTATTCTGTACATTTTTATTCTGTACAAAAGGATCCTGCCTAATTCACTAATTCGTGGGCAGATACTGAACTTTTATATTTGAAAAATATTTCAGGAGGGATCTCTGAGGTCGAGGGTGGTTCATAGAGCAATCCTTGATCATAATTTCCGGTATGAGTACTACGTCCAAGACGAAACTTGTGACTGGTAGTAAAACACCGATTTCCCTGTTGAGATCGAATTCGATCCTCATAGATTTCTCGAGATATTTTCTTACGAAGTTTTGTTATAGCATCTATAACTGCTTCCGGTTTAGGTGGACAGCCCGGCAAATAGACATCCACAGGAATTAGCTTATCAACTCCCCGAACAGTACTATAAGAATCGGTACTGAACATCCCTCCTGTAATTGTACATGCTCCCATAGCAATAACATATTTTGGTTCAGGCATTTGCTCATACAATCTCACTAAAGAAGGAGCCATTTTCATTGTTACAGTGCCCGCTGTTAAAATGAGGTCC